CAGATAAAATAAAAGAAAAAAAAGATACAGCATTGTGAAAATGGATAGAGCATCTCTTATGTTATCTAGCTTTCTTTCAATCAAAAAAACCTCTTGTATCAAAGAAAACATTATTTGAATAAGATAAAGTAACAAAACTATGGGACAAAAATAAATAGACCCGGATCGCTTATCACGATGAATTATATTTGTTCAATACACTGTTGTCAATATAAATGTTGAGAAAAGAATACATTGGAAAAGAGAAATTGCATGAAAGAAAATCCTTTTTGAAATCCTTTGAATTTCAATTTAACAATGAAATACAATAATATTCAAAATTGTCTTGGATTGACATTACATATCTAATCTACAGAGATAGAAAAAGTCTAAATCGAAAAAAGGAAGAATTCAAAAAAAATATCGGATTTTTGAGTCCCTAATGTATTTCATCAGCAGAAACTCTGATAAATAAATATGAATACGGAAGAAAAAAAGAAAAAGGGGGGCAAGTAGAAAAAAGTTAGACAAAGTTATATACAAGTCGCTACCCCCCTGGTATTTCTTTAATTGAATTTCATTTAATTAGGCGTAAGTTCCTTAAAAACTTCGGCTTTCTTTAAAAGATTCTGAACAGTTCCCGTGGGTTGAGCACCCCTTTCAAGGAAATATAGAATAAGAGGAACATTTAAAAAAGTTTGATTCTTCATTGGATCATAAAAGCCCACCCTTCTAAGATCTTTTCCTTCTCTTCGGGATCGAACATCAATTGCGACGATTCGATAGATGGCTCATTGGGATAGATGTAGATGAACAATACCCCCCCTAGAACCGTATAGGAAGTTTTCTCCTCGTACAGCTCGCGAAAAATGATTTGATTCGAAGTTTTGTCTATATATGCAATTCTAATAAATTAAATGACAAATGCGCTCATAAACTAAATTAGACTTTGATTTCAGTCTTTTTTTCTTCCTGAAAATCAAAAATAAACCATTCGTACTCATAACTCAAGTTGGATAACTCTCAAATAGTTCAAAGGAAAAATCTTTAGTCAATTTCATTTATTGAGTCGTCTTTACTCCCTTTTGTTTGTCTCGTTTAAACCATTTCAAATTCTATTTGGATTCTTTAGTCTGATCCAGTTATTGAGACGATTGAGACAATTAAAAGGGTGTTTCCTTGTTCTTAGATCCTTTTTTTTTTAATCATTGGGTTTAGACATTACTTCGGTGTTTCTTAATTCTTTCAAAATAAAATGGCAGCAACATACCCCCTTTTGATTTCTTTCAATCAAAAAATCCTATGGACAGTCGATTCCCGCGTGATACACTTTGAATCAAAAATTGGAATCAATTTCAACAAGTTTTGCTTTTGACTTGGAAACTTGCTCGAATTGGATCCTTTCGATTCCTATATATGTTCGATATATTTACGAAGTTGTTCCTCCAATTGATTGGCATTAACCCTAGATCCTTGCCCCCGAGAAATGAATTAATACTTTCTATTCGAGCTCCAGCGTGCACTATTTACAACCCAACAAAAAACGAAGGGTTCGGGTGTAACAGAACAAACAATGTCGAGCCAAGAGCACCCTTATTCCTAGACAAATCAAAAATGGTGGATGTAAAAATCCACACCGGATCGTGTCCTTCAAGTCGCACGTTGCTTTCTACCACATCGTTTCAAACGAAGTTTTACCATAACATTCCTCTAATTAATTTGGAACCGGTATGAAATTGATTCAATTATGGAATCATGAATAGTCACTGGTTCAGCTGTCCATAGACATCGTAATCTAGACTTTTCTTCTATATATGAATATATTGGAACGATTTTTCTGAAAAAGTCTTAGCAAGACATCATTTTTAACATACATAAATAATATATAGATCCGACAAAAAAATAGAAATAGAGAAACGAATAACTTTTTGAATCTGCATCTTCAAGTGACTCAATAGGATAGATTAAACGATTTCTTACTTTTTCAAAGTTTCCACGTACAAGTAATCTTTCTAATTGAAATTGAAAAGGTTTCCTATTTCTACATCATTATTATTATTAAATGGAATTTGAAGAAAATGGGACAATAAGCATCACCTTTGATCTTCATAGGAGGATCGGTTTTTCTTTTTGAATTGACTCATCACTGATTGAATTTCAAATAGAAATGTGAAAGGGAAGGTTCTTCGTATCTATCAGATAGACTGAACAATTGTCACTCTTATAGATATTCTAGATTATCGAATATCTATAATTTTAGTTTAAATAATTTAAGGATTACAAATCTTTTTCACAAAGAACCAAAAATTTTCTTGTCATTGAAATAGAATGATACGTAACATTTATATATATATATTATACGATTGATATGGATTTGGTTTAAATGGGGTTGAGGAATATTGACTCTTGTGAGAAAGTGAATACAAAGGGATAGGATAAATCACCACCGCCTCAAGCCTTAAATAGATAATAGATTTCCCATTTTTCATTCGAGTCAAACACGAAATACCTAAATCAAATTAGATTCAAAGAAAAAACATCAGCTCCCTAACATATTTTTATATAATATGGAACTTGATCATTTATTAATGAAATTGAGAACAAACACAGATATGAAAATGAATATGGATTAACTCCTACCCACTCCCTTATTTCTTTCGATAGGAATAATGGAGCATAAAAAATGGACTGCGCTGGGACGGAAGGATTCGAACCTCCGAATAGCGGGACCAAAACCCGTTGCCTTACCGCTTGGCTACGCCCCATTTCAATTTCTAATCGACACTAAGAAACAATAATATTGGTATTGCTTGTTTGTCAACTCCAATCCAAATATCTATAGATCTATAGAATCGATTGGTACTAGGATTTTGATACATATAGATATAGAATTCAACTTAATTTATTGATCATTACATAGAATTCAATTAAGATATTGTATGAAAGTATGATTTCTTCTATCCTCCTTTGAGAATTGGAGGATTTTTGGTTGGGTGGATTCAAAGAAAAAGAAAGGTTTTTGTCTACCTTACTGACTTTCTTTTTCCTTATATCAAAAACGCAATCAAAATGCAATTATCTCCAATAACAAAATGTCTGTTATGCTTAATATCGTTAGTTTGATCTGTATTTGTATTAATTCTCCCCTTTTTTCGAGTCATTTTTTCTTCGGGAAATTGCCCGAAGCCTATGCTTTTTTGAATCCAATCGTGGATTTTATGCCAGTCATACCTTTGTTTTTTTTTCTCTTAGCTTTTGTTTGGCAAGCTGCTGTAAGTTTTCGATGAGATCCTGAATAATAATATCCTAGAAAATGTATGATTTCCTCGATAAAAAAATTCTAACAATTGAAAAAAAAAAAAATAAGATAAGTTTTAGAGTATGAACCCTCGATTCACACGCTGAAATTCGTGTATAGTCGACAAAACCCAGGCTTACCCTCATTTCCTCATTTTTGACCCCCTTTCCAGTGAAAGACCCTAACCCTATTAGGGTCTCCCACAATATAATACCTAATTTGGATATAAACCAAAATTTGGGTTAATGAAAAACAAATGAATTTGTGACAATGCATTTCTAGAAAAACCTCATTTCTTTAGGATATGTGGTAGAAAAATAGAAGATCTATTCTCTTTTTTTTTTCAAAAAAACCATCTTGGAGATTGTGTAATGCTTACTCTGAAACTCTTCGTTTATACCGTAGTGATATTTTTTGTGTCTCTCTTTATCTTTGGATTCCTATCTAATGATCCAGGGCGAAATCCTGGACGTGAAGAATAAAATACAGGGGTTTTTCCTTGGTTTTAGTGAATTTGAAAATTTTCTTAGGATTTTATCTATTCTACACGTTTCACTAAGATTTTCAAAATTTGAAAAAAACCAAATAAATTCATCAACGGAAAGAGAGGGATTCGAACCCTCGGTACGAATAACTCGTACAACGGATTAGCAATCCGACGCTTTAGTCCACTCAGCCATCTCTCCCAATTGAAAAAGATAATTACTACATTACACATAATGTAAAGAACACATAATGTAAAGAATCTTTCTTCTTTCTCTATTCTATTATATATATAGAGATCCACAAATCGGGAATTTCCTTTATCTAAAAGATGGGCTCAACCGCCCGAACAATCGAACTAACAAAAAATCAGCAAGACCCATTTGTGTTGATTTTGTTCGAAAGGCCCTTCTTATTCTCATGGCCCGGCCCGGTCAGTACCTAGCCGGGCTCTTTTTTTTGTTCCAACGAATTCTAATGATTCATCTGATAGCTGATTTGAAAACAAAAAGACTTTTTTGATTATATTATTATATTCAATTGAATATTTTATATTCAAGCAACAAGAACAAAGACTATTTACATTCTTTTTCTTGTTATATTTTACCGAACTCAAAAAGAAACTATCGATTCTTCCACAATTTTAATTTTGATCTCCCCGCAAAAAAGTGCAACGTTCTCATTTTGATGATTCTTTGATGATCCTATCTTGATCATGCTCAACGATCTTGTTCGACAAAAGATCCATTTGTATACAATAATCATATTGTAGCGGGTATAGTTTAGTGGTAAAAGTGTGATTCGTTCGATTAATCGTTAATAGTTAAAGGGTCTTTCGGTTTTATTCATATTCCGACCAAAAACTTTATTTCTTAAAAAGATTGAATCCTTTACCTCTCAATGAGAAATTCGAGAAAAAAAATACGAATTCTCGTGATTTGTATCCATGAGTCACTTATAAATTGAAAAGTTGGATTATCAAATTGCGAAACATAATTTTTGACTTGGACCAAAAATTCCAATTGAATAAGTATGAGTAAAGGATCCATGGCAGAAGATAGAAAGGCAATTTCGAATCGTAACTAAATCTTCCATTTTTATTTCTAAAGAAATAAATTGGAGCAAAATGGCTATTCAACGACGACTTTGGTTTACTAGAGACATCGACATATTGTTTTAGCTCGGTGGAAACAAAATCCTTTTCCTTAGGATCCTCTCAAATAGAAATAGAGAACGAAGT